TGGGAGGCTCATTACTTCAATTGATAGAATGAAAAAATCATTTCATCTTTTTAGTTGGAACTTTAGGTGGTTCTCTAAAAAAGATAGCGAAAAAAATGATTCCTAAAGTCGAGACTAAGAGGAATGTATAAACCAATGCTTCCATAGATTTGATCGTGGTTTACAATTATAGCTTTCATACCTGTTTATTTTGGATCGGTCTCCCGGATAAAGAAAAAGAAAAAACAATAGGAAAAGAGAAAGACAGCGATTCAAATCAAGATTTATCCGGTTCCTCCTATGTCAAATTCAAATCACAACAAAGAAAAGAAAAAAAGTCGAATTAAGGAACAGAACTATGTTGTGTTGTATCAGACTACCTGTCTTTTTGTAGTTGGATCTCCAAGTTTTTGGAATGCTCCAAATTCCACTTGAGCATCCAAATCTGGGTCAATACCAGCAAAAACATCCCTGAACAAGGTTCTAGCACCATGCCAAATGTGTCCGAAAAAGAAAAGCAGAGCAAATGAAGCATGTCCAAAAGTAAACCAACCCCTTGGACTGCTACGAAAAACACCATCCGATTTCAAAGTAGCACGATCTAATTCAAAAATTTCACCCAATTGAGCACGTCTAGCATATTTTTTCACAGTAGCAGGATCACTATAACTGACGCCATCGAGTTCGCCGCCACAGAACTCAACAGTTACACCTACTTGTTCGACACTATACTTGGATTCCGCCCTTCTAAAAGGAACGTCGGCTCTAACAATTCCGTCGCTGTCTACCAAAACAACCGGAAATGTTTCAAAAAAAGTAGGCATACGACGTACAAAAAGTTCACGCCCCTCTTTATCTCTAAAGATAGGGTGTCCTAACCACCCAACAGCTATTCCATCCCCGTTGTCCATTGAGCCCGCTCTAAACAATCCCCCTTTTGCCGGATTATTGCCGATGTAATCATAAAAAGCTAATTTTTCAGGAATTTTAGACCAAGCTTCTGATAAACTTTGATTTTCGGCTAGTCCAGCACCAACTCTTCGATATATTTCTTGCTGGAAGTATCCCTGATCCCATTGATAACGAGTGGGACCAAATAATTCAATCGGGGTTGTTGCTGAACCATACCACATAGTTCCAGCAACAACAAAAGCTGCAAAAAAGACAGCAGCGATACTACTGGAAAGTACGGTTTCAATATTTCCCATACGTAATCCTTTGTACAGACGTTGGGGTGGACGGACACTAAGATGGAAAAGGCCCGCTAATATGCCTAATGTCCCTGCTGCAATATGATGAGAGGCTATTCCCCCGGGAACAAAAGGATCAAAACCTTCCACACCCCACGCGGGATTTACGGATTGTATCCTTCCGGTTAGTCCATAAGGATCGGACACCCATATTCCAGGACCATACAATCCTGTTACATGAAATGCGCCAAAACCAAAGCAAGCCACCCCTGAAAGAAATAAATGAATTCCAAAGATTTTGGGCAAATCCAAAGATGGTTTTCCTGTACGTTCATCACAAAAGATTTCTAGATCCCAATATACCCAATGCCAGATAGCCGCCAAGAAGCACAAGCCAGAAAACACAATATGTGCCCCAGCCACACCTTCGTAACTCCAAATACCCGGATTTGTTATAGTCCCTCCTGTGATACTCCAACCGCCCCATGAATTGGTTATTCCTAAACGAGTCATGAAGGGTATAACGAACATACCTTGTCTCCACATTGGGTCAAGAACAGGGTCAGAAGGATCAAAAACCGCTAATTCATATAGAGCCATCGAACCGGCCCAACCAGCAACCAGAGCTGTATGCATTATATGGACAGAAAGCAAACGACCAGGATCATTCAATACGACGGTATGAACACGATACCAAGGCAAACCCATGAAAATACCCCTTATATCAACAAAAAATAGACACTATGTAACTTTATTGCACTGGAAAAATATGCTATGGACCCTCTTTTTGTCAGTGGATTATCTCGGGTAAAGGATTCATATTTGGTCTAGTTTTTTTAGTAATAATGGAACAATTCTATTCGTAGGAACAAAAAGAAGCCGATCTATTCTATACCCGATAAGTAACAATACGCAATGATAAAAGGGGGTTGACCCTATTTTTATTTATATGCGTATTGTTATGTATATGAGTGAATACAGACATATTTGTTCATCACTCAAAGGACCTATTTATAAGAATTTTCCTTTATTCATTTGGTCTTCTTTTTTTTTTTTATTTTTTTTTTTTTATTTATGAACTTATTCAATCTATAAATCTATAAATCAAATATGATAAAATACACAAATATGATAAAATACAATAGGATAAGGACCAATCATTATTAAGACAATAAACCCATTGATACGCTTCCGCATAAGAGCGCGATATACCACGTCTTTGTGTCGTCATTTTATGCCTATTGGTGTTCCTAAAGTACCCTTCCGGAGTCCGGGAGAGGAGGATGCCGCGTGGGTTGACGTATAGTGTGACTTGTACGATATATTGGGTCATGTGGTATTTCCCCATTATCTCCCCCGATCGAGATATCCCCTCCTTCCCTCCAAAAAGATTGATTGAATCATCAAAAATTTGAAATGTAAAATAGTGTGAAATTTAATTAGATCTTTTTTTTGGGGGGATATCCAAATACGGATTAATATTATCAATTTAGAAGAATCTATGGTTGGCTTGGTTGGACCAATAAACCAATAAAATGAAGAATCCAGGCTCTGTTTATAAATTATAAAAAAAAATCCAATTGGTAATATATCTACGATTATTACTTATCAGATATTTGGCGGAAATCATGAAATAAATTGAAGAAAAACAAAAGAAGTCGTAGCAAAAAGACGTGGTATTGGAATATTTGTCCTATATGTGCAAATCCAAATCGGGCAGATCTTTTCTTTATTACTCGGAGTAGAACAGAAACCTAAAAGAAAGAATTGAAGAAACCCATTCCGAAACAAGAAAATTACATTGCGATTTGGATTCGATCTCGATGAAAACAATACATCAATGAGAACTTAGTTCAATAAGTTTAGTACATTATTATTATTTTTTTTTTATAACATGTTTATTATAACCCAAGTAAACGGGTCAAAAATCGTCTTTCTTGAAAAATTTAAGAAAAAGCCCGCTATGAAAAAAAAGGGGTTAACTTTACACATTGATTCTTTTTGGTGATTTTTGGTGAACCGTATGCATCAAAAGGTGCAAGTACGGCTCCTAAGAGATAAAATTTTATCCTAACCAATCGACTTTATCGAGAAAGACTACTTTTTTTAGGCCAAGCGATTGATAGTGAGATATCGAATCAGCTTATTGGACTTATGATATATCTCAGTATAGAGGATGATAACAAAGATCTTTATTTGTTTATAAACTCTCCGGGCGGATGGGTAATACCCGGAATAGCAATTTATGATACTATGCAATTTGTGCAACCAGATGTACAGACAGTATGCATGGGATTAGCCGCTTCAATGGGATCTTTTATTCTGGCAGGAGGAGAAATTACCAAACGTCTAGCATTCCCTCACGCTTGGCGCCAATGATTCTTTTATTTGAGGAAAAAAAGAAGACTATGCCTTCGCCATATGAATATTAAGTAATAATAGCACAGCACTTAGAGTTCGATATGATAATTTTTTTGTTTTTTCCAAAATTATTCAATTATGTACCGAAAGGGTAGTATGAAAAGGGGATATTTCCTATTTTATCGCATCTATCGGGAGGAGCCTATTCCAGCGTCACAAACTTTTTTGTTTTCACACTGAAAAGGAAAACTTTTAACAATATTTATGAAGACTATGAAAAAAAAAAAAGAAACTTTGGGATTGCTGAATAAGAGACGCAATAATAAAGAAACGGAACCATCATAGTATTTTTTTAAGTACTACACAAAACAAAAAGGAAGGGTGGTTATTGGATCATTTACCGATCCGGGTCTGATAGACCCCCTACATTTTATATTTCTTCAATAAAAGGTAAAAAAGAAATTCCGTTGTAGAGCCGTATGCAATACGCAAAAGATGCCTGTACGGTACGTTTGTATTCCGTCTTATCTTTTTTTTTATTCTTTATCTCTCTCACTTTATCGTGCGAAATAGGAACCATTTTTTATGTTATATCATCAGGGTAATGATCCATCAACCCGCTAGTTCTTTTTATGAGGCACAAACGGGAGAATTTATCCTGGAAGCGGAAGAACTACTGAAACTGCGTGAAACTATCACAAGGGTTTATGTACAAAGAACGGGAAAACCTTTATGGGTTGTATCCGAAGACATGGAAAGGGATGTTTTTATGTCAGCAGCAGAAGCCCAAACTCATGGAATTGTTGATCTTGTAGCAGTTGAATAAAAAATTAGCCAGTATTCCGCGCCAAAGTTTGAAATTTTATCGTCTTACCGAGTTTAATAGAATATTTTCAATTAATATAATGAATCTAGTAATATTATATTAATAGAGATAATAGAAGTAATTCATAATCATCGGATTAATATAATGAATCTAGTAATATTATATTAATAGAGATAATAGAAGTAATTCATAATCATCGGATTAGGATTGATCTAAACCAGCTCATTATGTATATGACTCAACATGCCAACTATAAAACAACTTATTAGAAACACAAGACAGCCAATCAGAAATGTTACGAAATCCCCCGCTCTTCAGGGATGCCCTCAGCGCCGAGGAACATGTACTAGGGTGTATGTGCGACTCGTTCAGATCATGGACTAAGACAAAAAAAAAAAATAAAGGAAAAAAATTCCAATATCAGTGATCAGTACCAATGAAATAGGATAGAATGCAAGAAACTATCTTCAAAAAAATCGATTCCTAATATCTATCTTTCTATTGTGTATCAAATTTATGGTTTCCGTTGGTGCAAATCCAATCACCTCAATTTGCAATTTCAAATGCGAAAGACTTTCCCATTGGTAGCAAATAGTTATCTATTAAGCAGGGGACATTCCATTTTAAAACTTGCAAGAACGGACTAACAGGGTCAGTTACTCAGCTAATCTTCATACTTAAATACCGTTACTGTGTAGGTAGATTTCGTTGTGAAAGACCTATTACTAGATATTTCATGGGTAGAGCCAAAGAGTGTGAACTGTACAAGTTAACAATAGCATTGATTAAATGAAGGAAGGGGCTCCGGTGTATAGAGGGGACCTCGCCATTTAAGAAGTAACCATAGAAACGATGGAACCCACTATTTCTTTATCCATTTCTATTTCATTTACTATACTTTTTTTGATACCTAGTCTCGATATAATTTCTTATTTCGAGGTGAAATGCTTAGAAATTCAAATAAAAAAATCGTGGTTGGGAAGGTTATAGTAGCAAAAGCCATTGGGATTTTTATTTTATACACTGGAATAATCCGTTTTGTTATTAATGGACTAGGAAAAAAGGGGAAAGAATAACTAAAAGAAACGAAATCAAAATAGTTATTCATCAAAGTTTCATTTATTCAATGACTAGAATTAAAAGAGGATATATAGCTCGGAAACATCGTACAAAAACTCGTTTATTTACATCAAGCTTTCGGGAGACTCATTCAAGACTTACTCTTCCTCAACACAAAATAAAAGCTTTGGTTTCGGCCCATCGGGATAGAGATCGGAAAAAAAGAGATTTTCGTCGTTTGTGGATCAGTCGAATAAATGCAGTAATTCGAGAGAATAAAAATAAAATATACTATAGCTATAATAGATTCATGTATAATCTGTACAAGAGGCAGTTGCTTCTTAATCGTAAAATACTTGCGCAAATAGCTATATTAAATAGGAATTGTCTTTATATGATTTCCAACGAGATCATAAAATAAAAATTCCCCGGAGACTGAACTCCGGGAAAGTAGAGTAGGTATTTGTATGAAAAAATAGAATCATATGATAAAGTCGTCAAAATGAGCAACCACGTCCAATAAAAAAAGGTTTATTCTTCGTCAACGATTCTCTTTTTTCTGACAACACGACAATCCAATTTGGATTCTCGTAGTTTTCGAACAAAACATCAATCCGCATTTCATTTGAGTTTCGATTGGAATTTCAATTTAATTGAAGAGTAAACCCTTTTTTTTGTTTTAAGCCCAGTAGCTTGAGTAGTTGACTCACTTTTTTCAAATTCTTTTTCATTATTACGAAAAGGTAACGGAGATAAAATACGAGCTTGTTTTATAGCAATCGTAATTAATCGTTGTTGTTTTAAGGTCAATCTATTCACCCGTCTAGATAATATTTTTCCTTGTTCACTAATAAATCGACTAATTAAACTCATGTTTTTATAATCAATTCGATCCCCCGATTGGATCGGGGGCAAACGCCTACGAAAAGATCGCTTAGATTTAGGAAAGAGTCGCTTAGATTTATCCATGGTTTGTTTATTCCTTATCCCGAAAATATCATTTCTTACAAAATCGGATTTCTTTTTTATTTGTTTTGTTTCTATTTTTGTTTATATTTATATATGTTATATATATCTATCTATAGAATTTATATAGATATACAACTAATTTATATAGTTATATAGATAGATATACAATTTCTAGAAACATGAAATAATATCTCATTTTTCATGTTCTTTGGAGCTGGAGGGATGACACACAGACAATCAATTTTATCTATTTCTTTATCTCCCCGTGAATCGTATGTTTGCAACAATAGGGACAAAATTTTCTCAATTCCAATCGACTAGGCTTATTGTGTCGATTCTTTTGAGTAGTATATCTTGAAATACCCGTTGATTCCTTATTACCATTAACACTGTTTCGAACACAACCGGTACATTCCAAAATAACCGTTACTCGTATATCTTTACCTTTGGCCATGAACCTCCTTTTGGTTTTTGATTCACTTAACTTTTCTATTTTCCGATTCGAAGCGAAGAAGAAAGGAAGGATAAAATAGAAGTTGCTAATCCGAAATCCAATTATGACAGATTTCGATGCCATCAATAGAAGTATAGTAATAATTAAGTAATACAATGATTTCTAACTATCTTTAGAATCACAGTATCTTATTTCCATTTTTTATTTAAGTATCTTGTATCTTGTAGGAGATTGTTGCCCCGCGCTAGCGATTTTATTTTCAGCCTCATTATTCATTATTAATGAAATGAAATTGAAATCCGGAACCAGATTGCAAGGGTATTAATTTCTTCACCCCTTCCCGTCTCAATAACTAGAATGAAAAAAAGGGGAATATCAACGCATCTGGGAATAAACGATTGATCTCTATCAATAGACCGGCCAAGGCTCCGAACCATAGAGTACTTATCACTGGTGCCACGGAGAGATATGTTTTTAGATCTCGCATTTCAAATCCTCCTTTCTTTTTCTTTATTGTAATTTGTAATACATAATGGTAATCCATATATGATCAGATGTATATTTAGTTAATAACCACTTGTATTTGTACACAGAATCCCTAATTCAAATGGAAATCTACAATAATTGCTTAGATATTCTTTTTTTTAACAAAAAATAGGTCC